AAAATCACACCTGTAACCCAAGTCAATTCGCGAGGTTTTTTAAATCCACCTGTGAGATACACACGAAATACGTGTAGGATCATCATTAGCACCATCATACTTGCTGACCATCGATGAACTGATCGGATTAACCAACCAAAGTTGGCTTCAGTCATTATGTATTGAACAGAGGCAAAAGCCTCTGTAACGGTCGGACGATAGTAAAAAGTCATAGCAAAACCGGTAGCTACTTGTACTAAAAAACAAGTAAGTGTGATCCCTCCTAGACAATAAAATATGTTGACATGAGGAGGAACATATTTACTAGTTATATCATCTGCAATCGCCTGAATCTCGAGACGCTCCTCGAACCAATCATATACTTTATTGAGATAGGTAAACCAAAGAGACTCCCCCTCTGAGAACCGTATATGAGAATTTCATCTCGTACGGCTCAAGCAAAAACACCCAAATAGTGGTTGCAACGGATATGTAATAGAAAGTTTGAAACTTCTTAGCCACTTGATTCAATCGTCCCTGAAGATACGAAGCGAAGGAACCAAAATCCAGAATCTCTTCTTTGTGATGATAATGCCAAAATATCAAGTTGGCTCATTCGTCTTTATGTTGATCGTTACAGGCCTCTTGAATCTTCTCTTCCCCTATTTATTTTATTTTGGATTTGTTGTTTTTGTTTGTGCGTAATACGGATTTACTATATGTTTTGTTTACTATTGATAGGAATTCTCTTGTGGAGACCCTATGAATCGATTGAAACCTCAGATTCATACTAGAACCACGATGATTCAATAAAGCGCCCAAGCTAAGCCCAAAGGTTCTCTGAGTAAGAACCATTTGATAATCACTTATTCAATGAATGGATGGAATGACTAAAAATCCATAGAAACATTGGTCCTTCGGTCAAAATAAGCATAATTCTGAAGGAAGAAAAATCGTTCGATTTATGACTCGTTGTTTGAAAATTTGTTGGAGTCCAGTCGCGAGGTCTGAATAGTAGGTATGAATCATAGTTCAAATATTTCTTGATCTATTCCATATATTCCGTGCTCCAGATACTAGAATGAATATCCGACGAGGTAGAACCATCTCTATCGAGATGACAGACCTATTCTCTGTACTATCAATAGGATCAATTATAACAAGTCACACACTCATATTCCGGAAATACCGAAACAACGGAATTCCACGGTCGAACTACCAGAATGGCCTAGAAATCCGAGTCCTAAGTGATTCATTTTGGATTGAAAAGCTAGGACTTCATGGTTCTTATGGGACCTAACTCATTGAAATTCCATCCAGTAAAACGGAAGAATTATAAATCTCCAAAATAATAGATAGGAATATCGCAAATAGAGCCATTGCGACACCCATGAAGGGGGTAGTTCCCCATCCAGGAGCCACTTTACCATATTCCGAATTCAATGGTTTCAATAAATCCCCTGTAATAGTTCGTCTTGGCCCAGATCTAGAACTACCCTCAACGGTTTGTGTAGCCATAAATCCTATTGCATTGGTTGAGATCTGTTGACTTTGTATACTATTTCGTTGTAAATAAACGATCTTATCGTAGCGTAGATCGATCGTGGTCTTGAAATTATCTAATAATGGAAACAGCAACCCTAGTCGCCATCTCCATATCTGGTTCACTTGTAAGCTTTACTGGGTACGCCTTATATACCGCTTTTGGGCAACCCTCTCAACAACTAAGAGATCCATTCGAGGAACACGGGGACTAGTTGAAATAATGAACCTCCCATATTGGGGGGCTCATTACTTCAATTGAGATAATGAAAAATCATTTCATCTTTTTAGTCGGAACCTTAGGCGGTTCTCGAAAAAAGATAGCGAAAAAAATGATCCCTAAAGTCGAGACTAACAGGAATGTATAAACCAATGCTTCCATAGATTCGATTGTGGTTTACAATTATAGCTTCCACACCTATTCATTTGGGATCATTTCCCAGATAAAGAAAGGGCAAGAGTCAAAGAAAAGGCGATGATGAAAATCAAGATTTCTCCAATCCCTTATGTCAAATCAAAAAAAAATCAAATAGAGGCGAAAGATACCAGAGCAATGTTGTATCAGACTACTTGTCTCTTTGTAGTTGGATCTCCAAGTTTTTGGAATGCCCCAAATTCCACTTGAGCATCCAAATCTGGGTCAATACCAGCAAAAACATCTCTGAACAAGGTTCTAGCGCCATGCCAAATGTGTCCGAAAAAGAAGAGCAAAGCAAACGTAGCATGTCCAAAAGTGAACCAACCTCTTGGACTGCTACGAAAAACACCATCGGATTTCAAAGTAGCACGATCTAATTCAAAAATTTCACCCAATTGGGCACGTCTAGCATATTTTTTCACAGTAGCGGGATCACTATAACTGACTCCATTGAGTTCGCCACCATAGAACTCAACAGTTACACCTACCTGTTCGACACTATACTTTGATTCTGCCCTTCTAAAAGGAACATCGGCTCTCACAATTCCGTCTCCGTCTACCAAAACTACTGGAAATGTTTCAAAAAAAGTAGGCATACGACGTACAAAAAGCTCATGCCCTTCTTTATCTCTAAAGATGGGGTGTCCTAACCATCCAACGGCTATTCCATCCCCGTTATCCATTGAGCCTGCTCTGAATAATCCCCCTTTCGCCGGATTATTACCGATGTAATCATAAAAAGCTAATTTTTCGGGAATTTTAGACCAAGCTTCCGACAAACTCAGATTTTCGGCTAGCCCGGCACCAACCCTTCGATATATTTCTTGCTGGAAGTATCCCTGATCCCACTGATAACGAGTGGGACCAAATAATTCGATCGGGGTAGTTGCTGAACCATACCACATAGTTCCAGCAACAACGAAAGCTGCAAAAAAGACAGCAGCGATACTACTGGAAAGGACCGTTTCAATATTGCCCATACGTAATCCTTTGTATAGACGTTGGGGCGGGCGGACACTAAGATGGAATAGACCCGCTAATATGCCCAATGTCCCCGCTGCAATATGATGAGAGGCTATTCCTCCCGGAACAAAAGGATCAAAACCTTCCGCGCCCCACGCTGGATTTACAGATTGTACTTTTCCGGTTAGGCCATAAGGATCGGACACCCATATTCCAGGACCATACAAGCCTGTTACATGAAATGCGCCAAACCCAAAGCAAGCCACCCCTGAGAGAAATAAATGAATTCCAAAGATCTTGGGCAAATCCAAAGAGGGTTTTCCCGTACGTTCATCACAGAATATTTCTAGGTCCCAATACACCCAATGCCAGATAGCTGCTAAGAAGCACAAGCCAGAAAACACAATATGTGCCCCGGCCACACCTTCGTAACTCCAAATACCCGGATTCGTTATAGTTCCTCCTGTGATACTCCAACCACCCCATGAATTGTTTATTCCTAAACGAGTCATGAAAGGGATAACGAACATACCTTGTCTCCACATTGGATCAAGAACGGGGTCAGAGGGATCAAAAACTGCTAATTCGTATAAAGCCATCGAACCGGCCCAACCAGAAACTAGAGCTGTATGCATTATATGGACAGAAAGCAACCGACCGGGATCATTCAATACGACGGTATGAACACGATACCAAGGTAAACCCATGGAAATACCCCTTTATCAAAGAAAAAATAGACACTATGTAACTTTATCGCATTGGAAAAGACTATGCTATGGACCTCACCTTTTCAGTGGATTATCCCGAAGCAAGGGTTAATATTTATTCCGTTCCGTTGGTAATAATTGAACAATTCTGTTCGTAGGAACAAAGAGAAGCAGATCTATTCTATACCCAATAAGTACCAATACGCAATGGGGGCTGGTCCCATTTTTTGTGAGCGAATGCATAGATACTTGTTCATCATTCAAACGATCCATTCGTAAGAATTTTTCTTTATTCATTCTGTCTTCCTCCATGAACCTTCGAATCTATGGATAAAATACGATAAACGGCAATATTATGAAGACAATAAACCCGTTGTTACGTTTCCACATCAAAGTGAAGTATAGTACTTAACCTCTTTTTCTTTAATTTAATGCCCATTGGTGTTCCAAAAGTACCTTTTCGGAGTCCTGGAGAGGAAGATGCAGTTTGGGTTGACGTATAGTGCGACTTGTCAGACATATTGGGTCATATGGGATTTCCCCGTTCTCTCCCCCGATGGAGATATCCTCTCTTTCGCCCAAGAAAGATTGATTGAACCATCAATAATTCGGAGCGTGAAGTGCAATTAGATCAATTTATTGGGGGATCCATATTATCAATTAGAAGAATTTATGGTTGGCTTGGACCAATAAAATGAAGTATACAGGCTCCGTTCAGAAAATACCAAATTGGTAATCTATGTATGATTACCACTCGTATCATAAATGATTCCTTTATACCATATGAGTGATCTCATACTGCCAATCAATGGAGTAATATGATGAATACATCATATATTGGGCGGAAGACATGAAACGAATTGAAAAAAAAAAAGAAGTCGTAGCAAAAAGAAGTGGTACTGAGATTATTTGTCCTATATGTGCAAATAGAATTCGGGCAGATCTTTACCCGGAGTAGAGCATAAACCTAAAAGAATTGAAGAGGCCCATTCAGGAACAAGAAAATTACATCGTGATTTGGATCTCGATGAAACAATACATCAATGAGAGGTTAGTTCGATAAGTTCAGTGAATTCTAGGGAAGCAAGTCAAGTCAAAACTCATGTTTCTTGAAAAATGGAAGAAAAAGCCCCTTCGTTAGGAAAAACCCTGCTACGAAAAGAGAAAAGGGCTGGAATCGACACATTGATTCTTTTTTTGTTTCGCAATTTTTATTTTTTGAACCGTATGCATCCAAAGGTGCGTGTACGGTTCCTAAAGGATACAATTTTGTCCTAATCAACCGACTTTATCGAGAAAGATTACTTTTTTTAGGCCAAGAGGTTGATAGCGAGATCTCGAATCAACTTGTTGGTCTCATGGTATATCTCAGCATAGAGGATGATACCAGGGATCTTTATTTGTTTATAAACTCTCCCGGCGGATGGGTAATACCAGGAATATCTATTTATGATACTATGCAATTTGTGCCACCAGATGTGCATACAATATGCATGGGATTAGCCGCTTCAATGGGATCTTTCATCCTGGTCGGAGGAGAAATTACCAAACGTCTAGCATTCCCTCACGCTTGGCGCCAATGAGTTTTTTATTTGAGAGAAAAAGAAGACTATGCCTTCGCCATATGGAATATAAATAATAAGTAATAATAGCATGGCACTTCGAGTTCGATATGAGCAAACCATTCTCGTTTTTTCATAACATGAGATTATGTATCGAGATAGTAGTATGAAACAAAGGTTATTTCCGATTTGATCTTATGTATCGGGGTTCCATTTCAGCGTCACAAACCTTTTTGCTTCCACACCAGAAGTCTCTTTCCGATATTTATGTTATGAAAGAGTATGAAAAAAAAAGATTCTTTTTTCCTTATTTGATCGGATCAAAAAGAAACTTTGGGATTGCTGAATCTCAGACGAGATAAATATATAAAGCAACGGAACCATCATAGTATTTTTTGACTCCTACGAAAGGAAGGATGGTAAATGGATCATTCAACGATCTGGGTCTGATGGATTCTATTTGTCTCTTTCTTTGATGGAAGGGAAAAAGAAATTCCATTGCAGAGCCGTATGCAATGCACAAAAGATGCCTGTACGGTTGTTCAATTCTATCTTTTTCTTCTTGTTTGTTATTCTTTATCCCTTCCTTTCGCCCGATCATGCGAGATAGAGGAATCGTTTATTATGTTATATCATCAGGGTTATGATCCACCAACCTGCTAGTTCTTTTTATGAGGCACCCACAGGAGAATTTATCCTGGAAGCGGAAGAACTACTGAAACTCCGCGAAATCCTCACAAGGGTTTATGTACAAAGAACGGGCAATCCTTTATGGGTTGTATCCGAAGACATGGAAAGAGATGTTTTTATGTCAGCAGCAGAAGCCCAAGCTCATGGCATTGTTGATCTTGTAGCGGTCGAAAATACCGGGGATTTCGCATAAATCCGTGATTCCATTTCGAATCATAATTCGAATGAACCGTGATTTGATCTTTTATCTTCTTACCGGGGTAAAATAAAATAGTAAATGGAAGTAATTCATAATCATCCGGTTAGGATCGATCTAAACCAGCCCATTCTGTATACGATTCAGCATGCCAACTATTAAACAACTTATTAGAAACACAAGACAGCCAATCAGAAATGTCACGAAATCCCCAGCTCTTCGAGGATGTCCTCAGCGTCGAGGAACATGTACTAGGGTGTATGTGCGACTCGTTCAGATCATGAGCTAGAACAAATGAGACGATTTTTCCAGTCTCAATGACCAGTACCAATGAATGGGATAGAATGGAAGAACTCCATTCACTATCTAAAAATAAAGATCTATCATATACCTCTATTGTGTATGGAATTTATGGTTTCCATTGGTGCAAATCCAATCACCTCGATTTGAGATGAAAAGCAATTCTCCATTGGTAGCAAATGGTTATCCATTAAGCGGGGGAAATGGTATTTAAGAAGCAGAGAGATTATGCTCCTACTCTTGCAAGAACGGACTAACAGGGTCAGCTACCTAGCCAACCTTCATAATTAAATGCCGTCACTGTATGAATAGATCTCATTGTGAAAAGACCTATTACTGGATAATTCATGGGTAGAGCCAAAGAGTGTGAACTGTACAAGTTACCAATAACATTGATTAAATGAGGGAAGGGGCTCCGGTGTATAGAGAGGGCCTCACCGTTTAAGAAGTAACCATAGAAACGATGGAAGCCACTATTTATTTATTTATCCATTTACATTTACTACCTATTTATTTTATACCTATTTTATACCAAATATCGGTAAAATTTCTTATTTTGAGGTGAAATAAATGCCTGGAAGAAATAAAAAATCGTGGTTGGGAAGGTCATAGTAGCAAAAGCCATTGGAATTTGTATTTTATACATCGGAAGAATCCGTTTTGTTATTAATAAACCAGGAGAGGGGAAAAGAATGACTGAAAGAAAAGAAATCGATTAGTTATTCATCAAAGTTTAATTTGATTCAATGACCAGAGTTAGACGAGGGTATATAGCTCGGAGACGTCGAACAAAAATTCGTTTATTTGCATCAACCTTTCGAGGGGCCCATTCAAGACTTACTCGAACTACTACTCAACAGAAAATGAGAGCTTTGGTGTCCACTCATCGGGATAGAGGCAGGCGAAAGAGAGATTTTCGTCGTTTGTGGATCACTCGGATAAATGCAGTAACTCGTGAGAATAGGGTATCCTATAGTTATAGTCGATTAATACATGATCTGTACAAGAGGCAGTTGCTTCTTAATCGTAAAATACCTGCACAAATAGCTATATCAAATAGGAATTGTCTTTACATGATTTCCAATGAGATCATCAAATAAGGAGATTGGAAGGAATTCACCGGAATGATTTAAACGGAGTTCCCCGGAGAATGACCTCCGGGAAGGTAGAGTAGAAATTAATATGATAAGATAAGTAGTAGGAATGAACGAACACGTTTCAAAAAAAAAAAAGATTTCTTCTTCTCCCATTCTTTTTTTTATTCTATTACGACGCAACAATCAAATCTCTCGGCTTTTTCGAACAAAACATCAATCAATCTGATTTTGAATTCCAATTAGAGTTGTTTTGATTCAATTGAGGAGTAGGCCTATTTATTTCTGGTTCTAGGACCAGTAGTTCTAGGGGTCGACTCGGTTTTCTCAAATTGTTTCTCATTATTAAGAAAAGGTAACGAAGATAAAATACGAGCTTGTTTTATAGCAATAGTAATTAATCGTTGTTGTTTCAAGGTCAATCTATTCACTCGTCTAGATAATATTTTTCCCTGTTCACTAATAAATTGACTAATTAAACTCATGTTTCTATAATCAATTCGATCCCCCGATCCAATTGGGGGCAAACGCCTACGAAAAGATCGCTTGGATTTACGAAAGAGTCGCTTGGATTTATCCATGGTTTATTCCTTATCTCTAAAATCCCATTTCTTCATTCATTTCGGATCCGACCGAAATAGGACTTGATTTGTTTATATATATATAATTTCTTCCTGTTCCTTGGAAGGATGGTACACGTGTTCCGTTCGATCTATTTCTTTATCTCCCCATGAATCGTATGCTTGTAACAATAAGGACAGAATTTTCTCAATTCCAATCGACTAGGTGTATTGTGTCGATTCTTTTGAGTAATATATCTGGAAGTGCCTCGCGATTCTTTATTGAAATCATTTCGGACACAACTGGTACATTGCAAAATAACTATTCCTCTGACATCTTTACCCTTGGCCATGAACCTCCTTTGGATTCACTCAATTCTTCTATTTTTGATCCGAACCGAAGAAGAAGAAAGGAACGAAAAATAAATAGAAAATAGGTTGCTAACTCGAAATCCAATTATGAAAGATTTCGTTGCAATCAATAAAGTAATAAAATCATAAGTAATACATTTATTTCTAACTATTCATTATTCCTAATCCCAGCATTTCATTTACTATCTTATATGATCTCGAACAGCCTGCCCTAGACACCCATTTCTATTTCTGTTCTACCTCTATTAATTCTATCCTGAACCCGAGTTTGACTGAGGTTCAATCCACTTTTATTCTTTCTCTTTCCTTCCTATCCTAAAGAACTGAAAAAAAAAGGGGGGGGGGGTTGGTCACAGAGAATTTATTGTATCTCTAATCTTCTTCATTCATCCATTCCCATATCAATAACTAGAATGAAAAAAAGGGGAATACCAACGCATCTGGGAATAAACGATTGATCTCTATCAATAGACCTGCTAAAGACCCAAACCATAGAGTAGTTAGCACAGGTGCCACGGAGAGATATGTTTTTATATCTCGCATTGAAAATCCTCCTTCTTTATTGGAATACATATATGATCAGATGCATATGTAGTTAAAGATCACTTGTATTTGTACGCGGAATCCCTAACTAAAATGGATATGTACAATGATCCGGTAGATGAGATCCACTTGTACCTAAAACAGAAAAAGATGACCCCCTCTTCCTGAGCATTACCGATAAATATTAATTCTTTTATACGTTAGGTTTCATATGTATATAATTCTTTTATTATATGAGATATGAGACCAAAAAGAAGAAATGGCAAGAGAAATTGTATATAGATAGAGGAAATAACGATGTGGAAAACAAGACGGGGATTCTCTACAATGACACTGTACAACAATTAAAAGGGATGTAGCGCAGCTTGGTAGCGCGTTTGTTTTGGGTACAAAATGTCACGGGTTCAAATCCTGTCATCCCTACCTATTATTTTTCCTATGGCCAGTAACGAGGGGTCAATTGAGATCGATGAAAATTGGACATAATCTTTTATTTTATGATACTATATGCAATGCATGCAAAATGTATTGGGGGTACAAAAAGTTTTCTTGACAGTCGTATCTGCTGTCATAAGAAAGCGCTCTTAGTTCAGTTCGGTAGAACGTGGGTCTCCAAAACCCGATGTCGTAGGTTCAAATCCTACAGAGCGTGATTCTGTTCTTGTAATGTCGAATCACAATAAAACAACTTCACTAACTTGAACTGCAACCTGAATTTGACCCCCTGCAGATTAAGGAGGAGGTCAATCAAAAAAAAAAGATGTTACTCAATCAAAGGTCCAACTGATCACCGCGTCTGTATTGTAAATATGCAGTTACGAATAATCCAGCCAAAGTAATAGGAATTAGACCTAAGACGATTCCAAATAGAAAAACTTCAATCATTTCAATTTCTTTGAAAGAGGAGAAAAAGAGAGGTAATATCTATCCCTAAATATTAATCCCAATCTCTCATGAATCTCAATGACCAAGAATTGGCAATTGGCGCGGAAGGAACTATAGAATACCTGGAATCTCGCAGAAATATTCATTTTTATGAATGAATTGTTCATTCAATTAATTTCAAATAAGTCG